ATTGAATCTCGATGAAACAATCCATCAATGAAAAGTCAATTGGATAAGTTTAATGAATTCTTTTATATATTATACGTTATAAGGAAAGGAAGACAAACTCATATTTAGTGAAAAATCAAAGAAAATCCTTTTAGTTAGAAAGAACTTGCTATGAAAAAAGAAAAAGTATTGGAATCTACACATTGATTTTTTTTGAACCGTATGCGTCAAAAGGCGCCTGTACGGTTTCGAGGGGATACAATTTGACCCTAATCAACCGACTTTATCGAGAAAGATTACTTTTTTTAGGTCAAGAGGTTGATAGTGAGATCTCAAATCAACTTATTGGTCTTATGATATATCTCAGTATCGAGGATGATACCAAAGATCTGTATTTGTTTATAAACTCTCCTGGCGGATGGGTAATACCGGGGGTCGCTCTTTATGATACTATGCAATTTGTGCAACCAGATGTACATACAATATGCATGGGATCAGCCGCTTCAATGGGATCTTTTATCCTGGTAGGAGGAGAAATTACCAAACGTCTAGCATTCCCTCACGCTTGGCGCCAATGAGGCTTTTATTTGAGAGAAAAAAGAAGACTATGCCTTCGCCATATGAAATATGAATATTAAGTAATAATAGCATGGCACTTTGAATTCGATATAAGAAATTCTGTTTTCAAAACATTAGATTATGTATCGAGAGAGTAATATGAGAAAAAGGTATTTCCTATTTTATTATCGGAAGTCCAGTTCAGCGTCACAAACTTTTTTTCACACCAGAGGTCTCTTAACAATATTTATAGTATAGAGCGAAAAAAAAAATTCTTTTTTCATTAGTTTATTTGATCAAAAAAGCAACTTTGGGATTGCTGAATGACAGACAAATCACAGACAAAAAAATATAATAAATATATAAAGCAACGGAGCCATCATAGTATTTTTGAATTCCTCCGAAAGGAAGGGTGGTAAGTTGATCATTTACCGATCGGGGTCTAATCGATCCTATTTTTTGAAGGTAAGGTCAATTTTATTGTAGAGCCGTATGCAATGCATAATGCCCGTACGGTTGTTCGATTCTATCTTTTTTCTTGTTATTCTTTTATCTTTCTTTTATCTTCCCCTCATCGTGCGAAATAGAGAAACTTTTTATTATCTTATATCATCAGGGTAATGATCCATCAACCTGCTGGTTCTTTTTCTGAAGTAGCAACGGGAGAATTCATCCTGGAAGTGGGAGAACTGCTGAAACTACGTGAAACCCTGACAAGGGTTTATGTACAAAGAACGGGCAAACCTTTATGGGTTGTATCCGAAGACATGGAAAGAGATGTTTTTATGTCAGCAACAGAAGCCCAAGCTTATGGAATTGTTGATCTTGTAGCGGTTGAATGAGAATAGCCTTTATTTCAATTTCACGTCAAGTCGTGATTTAAAATTCACCCTGCCGAGTTTAATATTCTATGATTTTTATTTACTATTGTAATTGTAATTCATAATCATCCGGTTAGGATCGATCTAAACCAGTCCATTATGTATATGATTCAACATGCCAACGATTAAACAACTTATTAGAAATACAAGACAGCCAATTAGAAATGTCACAAAATCCCCCGCGCTTCGGGGATGCCCTCAGCGTCGAGGAACATGTACTAGGGTGTATGTGCGACTCGTTCAGATCATGAACTAGAACAAAGGAAAGAGGACAATGTTCAAATATCAATGATCAAATAGGATAGAACGGAAAAACGAACTACATTTACTATCTAAAAATAAGAAAATGGATCATATCCCTTTATTGTGTATGAAATTTATGGTTTCTATTGGTGTAAAACCACTCACCTCAATTCAAGATGAGAAGCAATTCTCCATTGGTAGCAAATGGTTATCCATTAAGCGGAGGAAATCTTAGTTAACCTAGACGCCTCTTGCAAGAACGGACTAACAGGGTCAGCTACCCAGCCAACTTTCATAATTAAATACCGTTACTGTATAGGTAGAGCTCGTTGTGAAAGACCTATTACTGGATAATTCATGGGTAGAGCCGAAGAATGTGAACTATACAAGTTAGCAATAACATTGATTAAATGAAGTAAAGGCTCCGGTGTATAGAGAAGACCTCACCGTTTAAGAAGTAACCATAGAAACGATGGAATCCACTATTTCTTTATCATTGCTATTTTTTAAGTACAATTTCGTATTTCGAGGTGAAATGCCTAGAAAAAATAAAAAATCGTGGTTGGGAAGGTTATAGTAGCCAAAGCCATTGGAATTTTTAGTTTATACATTGGAAAAATCCGTTTTGTTATTAATATACTAGGAAAGGGGCAAAAGAATAACTGAAAGAAAGGAAATCTATTAGTTATTCGTTAAAGTTTCATTTATTCAATGACCAGAATTAGACGGGGATATATCGCTCGGAGACGTAGAACAAAAATTCGTTTATTTGCATCAAGCTTTCGGGGGGCTCATTCAAGACTTACTCGAACTATTACTCAACAAAAAATAAGAGCTTT